ATGTTCCACTGGAAAGATTCTTGTTATTGCTTCGACTCATATTCCCCAAAAAGTGGATCCCGCTCTAATAGCTCCGAATAAATTAAATACATGCATTAAGATACGAAGGCTTCTTCTTCCACAACAACGAAAGCACTTTTTCATTCTTTCATATACTAGGGGATTTCACTTGGAAAAGAAGATGTTCCATACTACTGGATTCGGGTCCATAACCATGGGTTCCAATGCACGAGATCTTGTAGCACTTATCAATGAGGCCCTATCAATTAGTATTACACAGAAGAAATCCATTATAGAAACTAATACAATTAGATCGGCTCTTCATAGAAAAACTTGGCATTTTCGATCCCAGATAAGATCAGTTCAGGATCATGGGATCCTTTTCTATCAGATAGGAAGGGCTGTTGCACAAAATGTACTTCTAAGTAATTGCCCCATAGATCCTATATCTATCTATATGAAGAAGAAATCATGTAAGGGAGGGGATTCTTATTTGTACAAATGGTACTTCGAACTTGGAACGAGCATGAAGAAATTAACGATACTTCTTTATCTTTTGAGTTGTTCTGCCGGATCGGTCGCTCAAGATCTTTGGTCTTCATCCAGACCCGATGAAAAAAATTGGATCACTTCTTATGGATTCGTTGAGAATGATTCTGATCTAGTTCATGGCCTATTACTATTATTACTATTAGAAGTAGAAGTAGAAGGCGCTCTGGCTCTGGCGGGATCCTCACGGACAGAAAAAGATTGCAGTCAGCTTGATAATAATCGAGTGACATTACTTCTTCGTTCCGAACCAAGGAATCAGTTAGATATGATGCAAAATGGATCTTGTTCTATCGTTGATCAGAGATTTCTATATGAAAAATACGAATCGGAGTTTGAAGAAGGGGCCCTCGATCCGCAACAGATAGAGGAGGATTTATTCAATCACATAGTTTGGGCTCCTAGAATATGGCGCCCTTATGGCAATCTATTTGATTGTATCGAAAGGCCCACTGAATTGGGATTTCCCTATTGGGCTGGGTCATTTCGGGGCAAACGGATCATTTATCATAAAGAGGATGAGCTTCAAGAGAATGATTCGGAGTTCTTACAGAGTGGAACCATGCAGTACCAGACACGAGATAGATCTTCCAAAGAACAAGGCTTTTTTCGAACAAGCCAATTCATTTGGGACCCTGCGGATCCATTCCTTTCCCTATTCAAAGATCAGCCCTTTGTCTCTGTGTTTTCACGTCGAGAATTCTTTGCAGATGAGGAGATGTCAAAGGGGCTTATTGCTTCCCAAACAAATCCTCCTACATCTATATATAAACGCTGGTTCATAAAGAATACGCAAGAAAAGCACTTCGAATTGTTGATTCATCGCCAGAGATGGTTTAGAACCAATAGTTCATTATCTAATGGATCCTTCCGTTCTAATACTCTATCCGAGAGTTATCAGTATTTATCAAATCTGTTCCTATCTAACGGAACACTATTGGATCAAATGACAAAGACATTGTTGAGAAAGAGATGGCTTTTCCCGGATGAAATGAAACATTTGATTCATGTAACAGGAGAAAGATTCCCCATTCCTTAGCCGTAAAGATATGTGCCCATGAAAAGGGGATTTAGTGGAACAGAATTGGCCGGATGGTAGAGTCGTGGAAACACTTGTTTCTTCCATCTTTTTGGCCTTAGCTCCATGGAACAATATGCTACTGCTGAAACATGGAAGAATTGAAATCTTAGATCATTATGTGTGGATGATATGAACTGCCTAAACAAGAATTCTTGAACGGCGAAAGAGCCTATTACTCGCTACATCAAACAATCTCTACTAACGAAACCATGTAAATCCATCGGAAAATACGCATGTCCGCTGAAATGGTTGTTGCTATCTGCTCCAATAACGAATCATTGGTTTAATTGAATAACTAAAGAAAATAGATAGACCTTTCTCTTCGTCTCAGGTCGATGGATCTTCTCAATTGGAAGATCTCCCATATGGATCATTCCAGTTGACCGAGCCTAATTCTAATTGTTTTGTTCCGAAGCAAAGATATCCACGGAGGCGGGTTCGTCCTATTCACGACCAAGAGGTACGATCCTCTTTCGGATAGGCAAAGGAGAAGGAAGGCTGGAATGCCAACAGACGTCTGTCTATTCTCTAATTCACCCGACCCGATAGTACCCATTTTGAGAACGTCCAGCGCCAAAGTCACTGAATGGGTAAGTCGCCAATCCCTAAAACGGACTATGTAATGTACTTTCTTTGCTGGGTTACGGGTACTGGTGGGTATTTTCCCAGAGGTTTCTATCAATCTACCCTTGTGCGATTCCTGTTGAATCCTAAACTCGTGGGGTGCGCGCAGGGCGGACGATTTCCAAACGGACTCCTCATTCATTAGATAGAGAAGATCGCCAAGATTTCGTGATCCGCTGCCGATTCCAACAGCTCGGACTCGGATCATGAGGATCGCCGGAATACTTCGTATCAACAGAAACAGAT